ATGTCAGAATTTTATATTTCTAGATATAATTCCTTCATCTATTCACTTGATCTTTTTTCTATCCATCTTATATCAATAAGATAGATTAAGGGGCAGTAGTAGAGAAAGTTATACAAAGCTATATACGAGTCATCCCCCCCTCGTTTTTTGTATTTCATTGATTGAATTTGAATTTCGTTTGATTAAGACGAAGTTCCGTAAAAACCTCCGCTTTCTTTGAAATATCATGAACAGTTCCTGTAGGTTGAGCTCCTTTTTCAAGGAAATATAGAATAGCAGGAACATTTGAATAAGTTTGATTCTTTATCGGATCATAAAAACCCACTTTCCGAAGATCTCTTCCTTCTCTTCGGGATCGAGCATCAATTGCAACGATTCGATAGACGGCTCATTGGGATAGATGTAGGTGAACAATACCCCCCCCCCCTAGAAACGTATAAGAAGTTTTCTCCTCGTACGGCTCGAGAAAAAATGATTCAAAGTTATGTCGATGTATAGAATTCCAATGGCAAATAGATCTATAAAATCATCAAATTCATTAGACTATGATTTAATTTAAGTCCTTTTTTTTGTTCTTCTTTCCCCAAAAATATAAAATCATTCGTACTCATAACTCAAGTTGGATAACTCTCAAATAGCTCAAAGGACAACCCTTAGGCATTTCATTTATTGAGCGGTCTCTAACCCCCTTTTTGTTTGTCTCGTTTAAAATCTATTGTATTCGTCATTCTGATCCTAATCCTAGTTTTTGAGACAATTGAAAACGGCGTTTCCTTGTTCCGGGATCCTTTATTTCTGTTTTAAATCATTGGGTTTAGACATTACTTCGATGATCCTTAATCCTTTCAAAATGGCAGCAACATACCTTTTTTTTGTGATTTATTTTTATCAAAGAATCATACGAACGGTTGATTCCCGCACGATACACTTTTGATTGAAAGTGTTCTACAAATTCAAACAAATTTTCTTTTTGGATTTTAAACTTGCTTGAATTGTATCCTTTCGTCTATATCGAAGATATACTTACAAAGTATTTCCAACTTCTTGATTGGCACTAACCCTAGATCCTTGCCCCCGAGAAATGAATCAATACTTTCTACTCGAGCTCCATCATGTACTATTTACATTACAACCCAACAAAAAAAGAAAAGAGGGGTTCTTCTAGTGGAGCAGAACAAACGATGTCGAGCCAAGAGCACCTTCATTCCTATATAACTATATAATAAAATTTGAATATAAAAAAATGGTGGGTGTAAAAATCCACAACTGATCATGTCCTTCAAGTCGCACGTTGCTTTCTACCACATCGTTTCAAACGAAGTTTTACCATAACATTCCTCTAGTTTGGAGCCGGTATGTAATTGATTCAATTATGGAACCATGAATAGTCATTGTTTTAGTCGGTACATAGTAATCTATACTTGTTTCTTTTTTTTTATGGATGTGTAGATATTTTTCTGAAGATGTCTCATCAAGAATTCAACTTAATCCCGTATTTTATTGTATGAATGCAACATTTTTTATTAGATTTTCTTATATCTATAATCTAGATAGATTATCTATCTATAAAATGATTTATATTTTTATATCTTTTATACCTATAAAATTACATATAAATATAAAATTAGATATTCTAATATCGATAATTTATCTATAATATATCTATAATATATAAATAGTATAATAATAGAATATCTATAATAATATATATATTATTATAAATATTCTAAAATAATTATAGATATGATAAAATATAATATTATTATATATTTTATAATACATAATATAATAGACATTTATATTTATATATTTATAAAAATTTTTATAAAAATCAAATTTATATAAAAATAAAAGGATACAAATATAAAATAAATGAGTTATTTTTGAATCTGCATCTTCAAGTGACACAATAGGATAGATTCATCAATCTAATACTTCTTCAAGTACGAAAGACTAATCTAATAATAAATCATTACAAATATTTAATTGAAAAAATTGACTACTTCGACATCATTACATCATTATTTGAGTTGAATAAAGTTTTACAAACAATAAAAAAACCGCATTTGATCCTTATAAATAAGAGAGATAAATCCATGTTTCGTTTTGAACTGAACCAACAATGATTTAAAGCAAATAGATAGATCAAAAACAAATCCAATTTCTCTTCGTTTTTTTTCGTGAAGAAGATTTAGATCCTTATTCTTTCATATGATTGATAAAATAAGAACCGAAAGAATAGGAGATTTCTGTATCTTAGACTGAACAATTGTTACTGGAAGTAATTATGGATATTCTATGTGAAATATTTTAATTTAAAAAATTTTAAAGATCATAAATCTTTTTCACGAAAATCGAAACCTCATTGTCGCTGAAATAGAACGATAACAAATACATACATCTAAAAATTTCCTTCCTCATTTTTTAGGTATTTTGTTATATTTTGTTTGACTTGAGGTTCAGTAATCTTTCTGTAATTTTTCCATAAGAATCTTTCCATAAAGTAAAAAGTAAATAGAATGTATGAATTGCCCCGTCTGAATTGTTACATAGATTTACAATAATAGATTTACAATAATTCATTAGAGCCAAAGACGAAATACCTAAAACTGAGGTTCAAAGAAAATGGATTTGTTACATATGTAACTTGATTGTTTGTTAATGAGATTTGTACAGACACCGATATTGAAATTGATACCTTCCACTACTGATCTATTTACTGATCTATTTCACAAATAATATGGGATGATGAATCATAAATAAAAAAAAAGATCCTCTTTTACGGGATGCTAGACTATCTTGTCTAGGTACAAAGCCAAACGAGTCTTTGTTCCTATTTTTATTTTAGTTTCCCCTAACCTAGCCTTAAGAGATTTAATCCCATTAATTGAATTCCATTAGTACCAAGAAAACCCTCTTGTTTATTTTTTAATAAAACAATCCACAGAGAATTAATAATTAGGCTACCTCATTTAAGGGATAGGGAATAATAGATAGGGAATATAGAGGCTTTTCTTTCGGATTTCGATCTAGAATGCATCATTGAGAATGCAAATGGATATGAGACGTAAGGTTTTTCTAAGTAACTAACCTTCAATATGAAGGGGATGGGCATAGAATCAAAGGCCCCTCCGACTTTTAAAGCAATCTTTATTCTGATATAATTGGTATGCTCTGGGACGGAAGGATTCGAACCTCCGAATAGCGGGACCAAAACCCGTTGCCTTACCACTTGGCCACGCCCCATTTAGATTTCTAGTCGACACTAATAAACACTAATATTGTTATTAGTCGTTCGTCAATTCCAGTCCAAATATTTATGGAATAGATTAGATTGTTGCTAGGATTTTGACACGTATAGACATAGAATTAAACTGAATTTATTGATCATTACATATAATTCAATTAAGATATTTATGAAAGTATGATTTCTTCTATTCTCTTTTGAGACTTGAAGTATTCTTGATTGGGTTAGTTAAAAGAAAAAGAAGGATTTTTTGGTCTACCCTACTTTATTCTTTTTTCCCTTATATCAATACCATATCAATAACTCAATCAAAATTCAATTATCTCCAAGAACAAAATGTTTGTTATGCTTAATATCTTTAGTTTGATCTGTATCTGTCTTAATTCTGCCCTTTATTCGAGTAATTTTTTCTTCGCCAAATTGCCCGAAGCCTATGCTTTTTTGAATCCAATCGTAGATGTTATGCCAGTCATACCTCTGTTCTTTTTTCTCTTAGCCTTTGTTTGGCAAGCCGCTGTAAGTTTTCGATGAAATATTTAATACTGCCCTAGAAAAATTCATGATTTCTTCGAGAAAAAAAAATTCTAACAATTGATAAGATTAGAAAAATCTTAGATTATGAACCCTCAATTAAAACATTGAAAGTCAAAGTATCGGATAGTCGCAATAAATCTGTATCACCTCATTCTAACCCTTTCCTTTTTCCAGTGAAAGGCACTATTAATTAGGGTCCCCCACAATATCTAATTGTGGGTATGAAAGAAAATTTTGGCAATGAAAGACTCTTAATTACAAATGATTTTTTGAAAATGCTTTTCCATTTCTAGAAACTACTTCTCATGTCTTGGTGTCAAAATAGGAGTCAAAATAGGATATGTGGTATAAAAATGGAAAATCTATTCTCTTTTTCCCAAAAAATGATCTTGGAGATTGTGTAATGCTTACTCTCAAACTCTTCGTTTACACAGTAGTGATATTCTTTGTTTCTCTCTTCATCTTCGGATTCCTATCTAATGATCCGGGACGTAATCCTGGGCGTGAAGAATGAAGAATAAAAAATAAAGGCATTTTCCTTACTTGATTTTCAAATTTTCTTCGGATTTTATCTATTCCACACCTTTAACTATGAAAAAAGAAAAAGGGTTCGAGAAATTCGAAAGATAAATAAAATATCAATTCATCAATGGAAACGGAAAGAGAGGGATTCGAACCCTCGGTACGAATAACTCGTACAACGGATTAGCAATCCGCCGCTTTAGTCCACTCAGCCATCTCTCCCATACATAAAGTAAAGATTGAAAAAGTCTTTCTTTATCTTTCTTTATTATTTTTTTATCTCTTTTTATTATATAGATATATACAACTTTTATCAGCAATTCCAATTCCATAAAGTAAGGGCTCGAAAAATATATTTCCAATAGAAATATAGAAAAAAAAAGAATCTTTCTTTGAGTTTGTTCAAAAGGGCCTTTTTATTTTATTCCCACGGCCCGGATAGGTACTGACCTATCCAGGCCCTTTTTTGTTCCAATGAATCATAGATAGAAAAAAATTTATCTGATTTGAAAACAAAAATGCTTGTTATTAAAGCAACAACAATAATAAGAAGAACTATTTCCATTCCTATGATATAGAGTCAAAATAGAATCAAAATGTGAGTTCTTCTTATTATTTTATAATTCTTTTTTTCTTGTTTTTTTCTTTACTATTTACATTTACTTTGCTGGACTAAAAACAAGAAAAAAAGACCTAT